TTTACAACACCAAAATAGAAGATCTAGTTACGATTGGAACTAAACTTTTGTATCTTCATCCATGGATCCTTAGTCATACTTATTCAATTGGAAGACTGGATCCAGTTCAAAAAAATTATGTTTCACGACTACATAATCCATTTTTATTTTTAATATTTAATAAATAAAAATGGATTTATAATAGGACTTTGGATACAAATCGTGAGAATGTATGTTCTTCCTCAAATATGCTATTGAGAGGTAAAGGATTAAACCTTTTTAAGAAATAAAGTTTTTGATCGGAGTATGAAAAAACGGAGATACCCCTTCCCTTAACTATTTAAGTTTTTAATAGAACGAATCACACTTTTACCACTAAACTATACCCGCTACATATACATTATTGTATATAAATGGACTATTTGTCTTGTCGAACAAAGGAGTGAGACGCAATCAAGATAGGATCCAAATTATGGTGTTGACGCATATTTAGTCCTGTTAGCCAGGGACTTAAAAGGGTAAAGGGCACAAAGCTTTTCAAATTTTCGAATTTTTTAAATAACATACATAAATTTCAACATAAATTTCAATAAGACTATATATATATATCCCATATATCCTTGTTTTGTTGGATTGCTAGTATTTTCGGATTGAAGGGGTCATTGAAACTAGACAAAAAGAGGTATTGGCCTGGCCGGTACTTAACTAAGACCCGGCCCAGGCCGGGGGAATAAATCTTTCGTACAAAATCAAAGAAGTAGAAGTAAGGTATTCTTTCTATTGTATTGTAGATACTTGTTTCGAATCATTATCTAAATGTAATTCCTGATCAAATTCGTTATTTATTTACTCTGAACTTACTTATTTTATATTAATGAAAAATAGGAAATTCCTAAAAAATAGGAAATTCCTAAAAAATAGGAAATTCCTAATATAAAATTTTATAATTGCATTTAATTTATAATTTAATTATAAATAATAATTTATAAATTTATAATATAATATTAAAATAATTTATAATTATAATTATAATATATATATATATATGTAATTATATATGTAATAGTAATATATATTAATTCATAATATATTAATATTAATTCATAATATTAATATATGAAAATAAAGAAAATATTGAATTCTCCGTAATTTCTTTAAATTAAATTATAAATTTATTTATAAATTAAAGAAATTTTATTTTCCATTTGGAGTTTGGAGAGATGGCTGAGTGGACTAAAGCGTCGGATTGCTAATCCGTTGTACGAATTATTAGTACCGAGGGTTCGAATCCCTCTTTCTCCGCTCGCTCTGATTACTCGACCCGCTTGATACTTTCGATTTCGAACTTTCAAAAGGAATTGAAATTCCTTGAATTTATCATAGGTAAATTTATAGTATAGAATAGATAAAATAATAAGAAAAGTTTAGATTTAGAAAAAAAAAAAATTATTCCTCACGTCCAGGATTACGTCCTGGATCATTAGATAAGAATCCGAAGATGAAGAGAGAAACAAAGAATATCACTACTGTGTAAACAAAGAGTTTAAGACTAAGCATTACACAACCTCCAAAATAATCTTATTTTCAAAAAAAAAAAGGGAATAGATTACTTATTTTTTCTTTATCAACACATCTATTATTTAATTTGTTTGTTTAATTTTACACGACCCCCCTGCAAAAAAATTCAATTTTGTAAAAGAAAGTCATTTTTACGAATTTCTTTGTATTGTATGTAATAAGATTTTTCTTTATTACTTACAACTTAAAAAAAAAACTTCTTGTCATATCGACAATTAGGCATCGTACGGGACCTAGACCCAGTAAACTCTTTGCTCACTGAAAGGTGAGAACGAGTAAATAAGCTAATCCAAATTAATCTTTGCGGTTATTTAATATTTTTAATATTATATTAATATACAATAATTGAAATTTTTGAATCGAAATCGAGGGTTTATAATAATAATGTAATACTTAGTCGATCTTATTCATTTTTCGAATTTTATTATCGAATAAATCATGAATCGATTTGGATTTGGCAAAATGAGTCTATTTGGCAAAGTATTAAAAATTTTATCGAAAACTTACAGCAGCTTGCCAAACAAAGGCTAATAGAAAAAAGAAAAGAGGTATAACAGGCATAACATCTACGATTGGATTGAAAACCGCATAAGCTTCGGGCAATTTGGCAAAGAAAAAACTGTTCGAATAAAGGACAGAATTAAGACAGATATAGATTAAGCTAAAGATATTAAGCATAACAAACATTTCGTTCTTGTGTATTAGATAATTTTATTTTGATTGAATTATTTTTATAAGGGAAAAATGAAAAAGAAAGGAATTCTACTTTCATACATTATCTTAATTGAATTCTATGTAATGATCAATGAATTTTTTACATTACATTATTTTTACATTTTTACATTACATTATATATATAATTTATATGTCTTAAATCCTAGCAACAAAAATATGCTACATATGTATTTCATATGTATTTATTATGTATTACATATTATGTAATGTACTTTTTTGGGTATTTTTTTTTTGGGGGGGGTTGACCAATAACTAATAAGACTAGTAGTCTTTACTAGTGCCAAATGCCAAAGGATAAAAATGGGGCGTGGCCAAGCGGTAAGGCAGCGGGTTTTGGTCCCGTTACTCGGAGGTTCGAATCCTTCCGTCCCAGATCCTATCTATCAGAAACAGAAGATAGGATCACACTGTATCCCACATAAAACAAAAAAAATCCTTAAGAGAACAAAAAGTTGTTCTGAATTCTTAGAATGTATTTTTTTTTTTCATTTTTAATTAAAATTATTTTTTGGTTTATCATTCACATTCAGAATATGCTCGTACTATGTTATATTGTTATATTAATTTTTAAGTTAGTTACCCATTTAACTAAATTGAATATAACATATTCATCAAATGTGAATTATCACATAATGCATTCTTAATTGCAGCGTGAAACAAAGACATCCCTCTTCCCTTCCACACAACGCCTAAAGTAAAAAATCGGTATCCCAATTTGGAGATGATACTAAAGAATAGCGAGTTTTTGTTACTAATTTAATCAGTTTCATCATCAGTCTTAGAAAACCTCTAAAGTTGTGGTATGGTAACAAAATAGGAGAATTGTCGGAATTCCATTTCTTTCTATCTTATATCTTAGATTTATCGATTTATCAAATAAAAATTATTGGAAATATATGTTTGTAAATCTATGTAATGTAAAGTAAGGATTGGGGGAAATTAGTATATTTCATATACTTGTACTTGAATTGAACTTTTTTATGAAATTGATGGAAAAATTGTCGAACCTGAAGTAAAACAAAATAAAAAAAAAAAAAAATCCATATACCATATAACCATAAAAAATCCATATGATCATATCATATAAAATAAACAAGGTAAAGTCCTATACTCATATATATACTCATTATATATATAATTGTAATATGTTTAATAATATTTAATATTTTTTTTTATGAACTCTTGGTTGGTACTTGAAAAAGTATGATAAATCAATAGTTTCTAGAAATTTACGACCTTTTGTTTTGGGGTCGTTGGACGAGTTTATTTGATTAATAATGGATTTTGCTCCAGTTTTTTAAACTAAACATATTCAATTAAAATTAATATTAATCAATTTTAGTTTTATAGTTTTTTTGTTTGTTATATTATATAAATATGTATCCTTCATGATTGACCATCCTGAACAATCTGTTGGAGATGTAAATGAGTCTTTAGCAAACGTTTTTTTTTTATAAATATGTTTTATTCATTATGATAGAATATCGAGGTCAATAAATTTGATCATTCTTACTGAACTTTATCCTTATCCCAGATTCGCAAAAAGTGTATAGAATACTTTTCTATCCATAGGTAGAAACTATCCATAGGTAGTAAAGTATGGACTATTATATACTGCTTGTTGAGCCAATGACTATTCATGATTACACATATTAAATGAAATATATTTAACCTTAAATATATTTCATCATGGTTTGAAATTCAATTGAATTTCATTTTTTTTTTTTAGAGGAATGTTATGGTAAAACTTCGTTTGAAACGATGTGGTAGAAAGCAACGTGCGACTTGAAGGACATGATCGGCTGTGGATTTTTACATCCACCATTTTCCATAAAAATGAGGATGCTCTTGTCTCGACATAATTTGTTCTGTTCCATTAGGAATCTAATTTGTCTTAGATTGATAGTACGTGATGGAGCTCGAGTAGAAAAGATTGATTTATTTATCAAGGGGAAGAATCTAGGGTTAGTGCTAATCAATCAATAAGTTAGACCAACTTTGTAAATATATCCTCAATATCAATAAAAAAAAATCGAAAGGTTTAAACTTGAAACAAGTAAAAAAAAAAAGTTTTTTTCGATAAAAAGAAAGGTGTATCCTAGGAAATCAATTCTTCGTATTCCATTTATATTTATATAGATTATATAGAATAAAATAACAAAAAACAAAAGGTATGTTGCTGCCCTTTTGAAAAGGAGTAAGGATCACCGAAGTAATGTCTAAATCCAATGATTTTATAAAGGAAAGATAAAGGATTCCGGAACAAGGAAACACTATTTTCAATTGTCTCAAGAAAGGGATCAGAATAATTGACTCGGGATGAGACAAACAAAAGAGGTTAGAGACGGCTCAATAAATGTTTTAAGGATTCCCCTGGGACTATGTCAGAATTACCCAACTTGAGTTATGAGTACGAATAAAATTTTTTTTCTCGAGTTCGAGCCGTATGAGGATAAAACCTCTTATACGTTTCTGGGGGAGATTGTTTATGTGCATCTATCCCAATGAGCCATCTATCGAATCGTTGCAATTGATGTTCGATCCCGACGAGAAGGGAGAGATCTTCGAAAAGTGGGTTTTTATGATCCGATAAATAATAAAACTTATTCAAACGTTCCTGCTATTCTATATTTCCTTGAAAAAGGTGCTCAACCAACAGGAACTGTTTCTGACATTTTTAGGAAAGCAGATTTATTTAAATTTAAAGAAAAAATTTCGAGTTAATTTTAATTAGTTAAAATTAAAAGTTAATTAAAAGAAAAAAGACCAAAATAAAATAAAGAAAAAAGGGGGGGAGGAATAAATATATATATAGTGTAATTATTTACCTACAATTTATTATCTATAATTTGTCCTTTTCCTGTTATAGGAATCCAGCAACAAACAAGGAATTAATCTTGTTTATCCTTTATTGATTGAATAAACCTGTCTGTCTTTATCTCTTCCTTATTTTATAAAAATTTCTGATTTATTTATATATTTTTTTGTTTGTGCCAATCCAACAAAAATCTTTATTTGATTTACTTCAGTTTTTTATTCGTTTTATCACCATTCTAGTCATATTTATATTGACAATGTTATATTGAACAAATATAATTGATCGTAGATAAAGAAATCTCTTTATCCTGACCCTATCCTATATTGTATTATTGGATTTGGTTTTCAATTCACTTCAGTCAAATGACGGGTTTGTATTGCCGGGTTTACTGTCATATAAGATGTGTGTTTTTTTTTCTTAACTTGGGTTAATTGGGTTAAATAAAAAAATGTATATGTATAAAGAATAAAGAAATGTATAAATAAATATAAATAAACGATTGGTCCGTCGGAATTTTGGCATTTCTATTAGGAATTTGGTGTTTTTTACTATGATCTATACATTTTTTTATAATTGATCAATAAATCAACAAGAAAGATTTGTTCTTAATTCAATGTTTTGATGGGGTCGCGCAGTCTAATTCAATTGGTTTTTTATTTTGATCGTATCTACATATCCAACTTTTGTTTTGAAGGGTTGGGTTGCTAACTCAACGGTAGAGTACTCGGCTTTTAAGTGCGACTATGATCTTTTACACATTTTGATGAAGCAATAAATTCGTCCAGACTTTTGGTAGAGTCTATAAGACCACGACTGATCCTCAAAGGTAATGAATGGAAAAAGCAGCATGTCGTAATACGTAATATAATAAAATAATAATAAAAATATAATAAAATAATAATAAAATAATAGATTTATTATTTTATTTTCATTGAAAAAATTTCAAATTAAAATGAAAGTGAAATTAAGAATTTCTCCTTACTCAATTCTTACAATTTTTTTGGTAGGGAAGTGGACAAATTCAAATTTATAGTTTGGTCTAGTGAATAAATGGATAGAGCTTCATGGCTCCAATTCCAATTCTGATAAACCAAAAAGCAACGAGCTTATGTTCTTAATTTGAATTAAATGATTACCCGATCTAGTTAGACGTTAAAAATGGATTAGTGCCTGGTACGGGAAAGGATGGGGTCTCCCGTGAGGAGACCATTGATTCTTTTTTTTTTTTTTGAATCCTAAATATTGATTATTATGGGTTAGAGACGAATGTGTAAAAGAAACAGTATACTGATAAAGATAATTAATTCCAAAATCAAAAGAGCAATCAGGTTGCAAAAATAAAGGGTCATTATCCTCTTGTAATTATAATTATAACGAAGATAAACCATTTTTGATAGAAAAAGGGGAGTAAAAAAACCTATTGATTGGATTCCCTCTTTCCTTTACAGGTTTTTTATTATTATTGTACATAATCTTCTTTATTATACATAATACACAATACTCTGTTTTGACCATATTGCACTATGTATCAGTTATTTTATAACTCAAGAAGTTCCTTCTACCTCTGCTTCACGTGGAAATATAAATGGAAGAATTACAAGGATATTTAGAAGAAGATAGATCTCGGCAACAACAGTTTCTATATCCACTTCTCTTTCAAGAATATATTTACGTATTTGCTTATGATCATGGGTTAAATAGTTCAATTTTTTATGAACCCCAAAACTCCTTGGGTTATGACAATAAATTTAGTTCAGTACTTGTGAAACGTTTAATTATTCGAATGTATCAAAAAAATTATTTGATTTATTCGGTTAATGATATTTACCAAAAGATATTTGTTGGGCATAACAATTATTTTCATTTTTTTTCTCAGATTCTATCTGAAGGTTTTGCAGTCATTGTAGAAATTCCATTTTCGCTGCAGTTAATATCTTCTCTTGAAGAAAAAGAAATACCAAAATCTCACAATTTACAATCTAGTCATTCAATATTTCCTTTTTTAGAGGATAAATTGTTGCATTTAAATTATCTGTCCGATATATTAATACCCTATCCCGTCCATATGGAAATCTTGGTCCAAATGCTTCAATCCTGGATCCAGGATGTTCTCTCTTTACATTTATTGCAGTTCCTTCTCCACGAATATTATAATTGGAATAGTCTCATTATTCCGAAAAAATCTATTTACGTATTTTCAAAAGAAAATAAAAGACTATTTTGGTTCTTATATAATTTATATATATATGAATACGAATTTCTATTAGTGTTTCCTTGTAAACAATCCTCTTTTTTACGATTAATATCTTCTGGAGTCCTTCTTGAGCGAATACATTTTTATGTCAAAATAGAACATCTTGGAGTGTGCCGAATTTTTTGTCAGAAGACTC